TAAAATTGAAAATTATGTATTATGTATGTCCAAATTGAATCGCTCTAAAATGTATCTCTGGTTACTGCTTCGAGGAGCAATAATAGGTAGGGATGACAGGATTTGAACCCGTGACATTTTGTACCCAAAACAAACGCGCTACCAAGCTGCGCTACATCCCTTTCAACTGGTCTACAGTATCATTGTAGAAAATCCCCGTCTTGTTTTCCACATACTTATTTTATTTCCATTTCCTTCCTTTCTATGCAAAATGTATCTTGCCATTTCTTCCTCTTGGTCTCATATCATATAACATATAATAATAAATTAATATTTTTTTCGGGAATTCTCAGGCGCAAAGGGACCCGTTTTTTTGCTTTAAGAAAAAGAAAATCTTCTCTACCGAATCATTGCACATGTCAAGTTGAATTGGGGATTCCACACACAAATACAAGTGGTCTTTAACTACATATACATCTCTTACCATAATGTATTACAATATGGAATATAAAAAAAAGAAGGAGGATTCTCAATGCGAGATTTTAAAACATATCTTTCCGTGGCACCGGTACTAAGTACTCTCTGGTTCGGGTCTTTAGCAGGTTTATTGATAGAAATCAATCGTTTCTTCCCAGATGCGTTGACATTTCCTTTTTTTTCATTCTAGTTATTGATATGGAAAGGGGTGAAGAAGATTAGAGATAGAGTCAAATATTTGTGACTAATCTCTCTTTCCCGTCTTTTTTTTTTTCGAATTAGATAGATTGAATACGGGGGTAAAGAGAAAGAAAAAAGTGGATTCAACCTCAGTTAAATTCGGGTTAAGGCTCCAATTAAATTAAGAATCAAATTAATAATAGAGTTAAAAGAAAACAAAAGGGAAATGTGACTAGAATAAGAGTATCATGCAATACAAGATACTTAAATGAAATACTGTACTGCGATTAGAAATCGCTTTCGAAATTGTTGTATTACTTATTATTTACTATATTAATTGCAACAAAATCTTTATTTCATAATTTGATTTTGAGTTGTTAGCCACTTCTATTTTTTCGTCCCCTTTCCTTTCTTCTTATTTGCGTCGGATCGGAAAATAGAAACGTTGGGTGAATCAAAAACCCAAAGGAGGTTCATGGCCAAGGGTAAAGACGTTCGAGTAAGGGTTATTTTGGAATGTACCGGTTGTGTTCGAAACGGTGTTAATAAGGAATCAACGGGTATTTCCAGATATATTACTCAAAAGAATCGACACAATACACCTAGTCGATTGGAATTGAGAAAATTCTGTCCGTATTGTTTCAAACATACAATTCATGGGGAGATAAAGAAATAGATATAGATCGAACCGAGTGCTTGGGTGTCACCCTTTCAAGGAACATGACAAAAATTTAGATATATATTTCTATTATTTCATATATTGAAATAAAAACAACTAAATAAATATAGACAAACCCAATCCTATGAATTTCTTCTATAATTTTTTTTTGATTTGATCGAAATAGTATTTTAGGGATAAGGAATAAACAAATTATGGATAAATCCAAGCGACTCTTTCTTAAATCCAAGCGATCTTTTCGTAGGCGTTTGCCCCCGATCCAATCGGGGGATCGAATTGATTATAGAAACATGAGTTTAATTAGTCGATTTATTAGTGAACAAGGAAAAATATTATCTAGACGGGTGAATAGATTAACCTTAAAAGAACAACGATTAATTACTATTGCTATAAAACAAGCTCGTATTTTATCTTCGTTACCTTTTCTTAATAATGAGAAACAATTTGAAAGAAGGGAGTCAACCACCAGAACTCCTGGTTTTAGGAACAGAAAAAAATAGGTTTCCTTTTCAATTGAATCAAAATTCTAATCCGAACTCAAAAACAGATGGACGTTTTGTTCAAAAAATCCGAGAATCATTCGCGTCGTAAGAAAAAAAAAGAATCGGGTAAGAGGAATAAATTTTTTTATCGGGCGTGTTCGCTCATTTTGACGACTTTATCATATTATCAGATTTTATCATACTAATTTCTACTCTACCTTCCCGGAGTTCATTCTCCAGAGAATTCCATTTCAAAAAGTTTGGCGGATTCTTTCCAATCCCCTTATTTTATGATCTCGTTGGAAATCATATAAAGACAATTCCTATTTGATATAGCTATTTGTGCAAGGATTTTACGATTAAGAAGCAACTGCCCCTTATACAGATTGTGTATTAATCTACTATAAATATAGGATGCCCCCGCCCCGCGAATTACTGCATTTATTCGAGTGATCCACAAACGACGAAAATCCCTTTTTTTCCTATCTCTATCACGATGCGCCGAAACCAAAGCTCTTATTTTCTGTTGAATAATTGTTCGAGTAAGTCTTGAATGAGCCCCGCGAAAACTTGATGCAAATAAACGCATTTTTGTTCTACGTCTCCGAGCGATATATCCTCGTCTAATTCTGGTCATTGAGTAAATGAAACTTTAATGAATAACTAATTGATTTCCCTTCTTTCAGTTATTCTTTTCCCCCTTCCTAGTCTATTAATAACAAAACGGATTCTTCAAATTTATAAAATAAAAATTCCAATGGCTTTTGCTACTATAACCTTCCCTACCACGCTTTTTTCCTTTTTTCTAGGCATTGGAAAAATCAAAATAGAAATAGCTAAAGAAATTGTGGGTTCCATCGTCTCTATGGTTACTTCTTAAACGGTGAGGTCTTCTCTATACACCGGAGCCCTTTCCTTCATTTTATTGGTAACTTGTACAGTTACCACTCTTTGGCTCTACCCATGAATTTTCCAGTAATGGGTCTTTCATAATGAGATATGCCTTATACAGTAACGGTATTTAATTATGAAGATTGGTTGGGTAGCTGACCTTGTGAGTCCGTTCTTCTAAACATAATATTTCTACTTTTTTAAATAGGATTTCCCCCGCTTAATGGGTAACTATTTGTTACCGATGGGGAATTCTTTCTCATCTTAAATTGAAAATGCAGGTGATTTAATTTGCACCAATTGAAACCATAAATTTCATACACAATAGAAAGATATGATGGATCCATCTTTTTTAGATAGTGAATGGAGTTCTTCCATTCTATCCGATTCACCGGTACTGATCATTGATACTGGAAAAATTGTTTTTTCTTTTGTTTTGTCTCAGCCCATGATTTAAACGAGTCGCACATACACCCTCGTACATGTTCCTCGACGCTGAGGGCATCCCCCAAGAGCGGGGGATTTCGTGACGTTTTTGATTGGCTGTCTTGGGTTTCTAATAAGTTGTTTAATAGTTGGCATGCTGAATTATACATTATGGGCTGGTTTAGATTGATCCTAACCGGATGATTATGAATTTATTCGATTTCAATATATTAATAGAATATTAAACCCTTAATTAAGTAATTACGAAGTAAGAAGATAAAATCTTAAATCGTATATTTGCACGAAATCACTGCTATTTTTTATCCAACCGCTACAAAATCAACAATTCCATGAGCTTGGGCTTCTGTTGCTGACATAAAAGTATCCCTTTCCATGTCTTCGGATACAGCCCATAAGGGCTTGCCTGTTCTTTGTACATAAACCCTTGTAAGGATTTCGCGCAGTTTCAGTAGTTCTTCCGCTTCCAGGATAAGTTCGGACGTTTGTGCCTCATAAAAACCGGCAGCAGGTTGATGGATCATTACCCTGATCATATAATATAACACAATCAAAGGTTCCTGTATCTCGCACGAGGAGGCAAGGCGAAGAGATAAAGAATAAAATAAGAAAAAGATAGAATTGAACAACCGTACGGGCATTTTTTTCACATTGCATACGGCTCCACAATGGAATTTTTTTACCTTTCATCGAAGAAAGAGAAATGTGGGATCTATTATACCCAGATCGGTAAATGATCCAATTACCACCCTTCTTTTTTTTTTCGGAGGAGTTCAAAAATACTATGATGGTCCCGTTGCTTTAATATATTTATTTCGTCTGTGATTCAGCAATCCCAAAGTTTCTTTTTTTTTTTCGTACTCTTTCATAACATAAATGTTGTTAATAACCTGCCGGTGTGAAAAAAGTTTGTGACGCTGAAATCGACCTACGATAGGTAAGATAAAATCGGAAATACCCTTCCTTTATCTCATACTACTCTTTCGATACATAATCTAATATTTTGAAAAACAATAAAAAATTTGCATATCGAATTCGAAGTGCCATGCTAATATTACTTAATATTAATAATTCATATGGCGAAGGCATAGTCTTCTTTTTTCTCTTAAATAAAAAACCCATTGGCGCCAAGCGTGAGGGAATGCTAGACGTTTGGTAATTGCTCCTCCGACCAGGATAAAAGACCCCATTGAGGCGGCTAATCCCATGCATATTGTCTGTATATCTGGTCGCACAAATTGCATAGTATCATAAATGGCTATTCCAGGTATTACCCATCCGCCGGGAGAGTTTATAAGCAAATACAAATCCTTGGTATCACTCTCCGAACTGAGATATACAAAAAGACCAATAAGTTGATTCGAAACATTGCTATCAATCGCTTGGCCTAAAAAAATTAATCTTTCTCGATAAAGTCGGTTGATTCGGATAAAATTGTATCCCTTAGGAGCCGTACGGGCACCTTTTGATGCATACGGTTCAACAAAACTAAAACTTGCGAAAAAAAATCAATGTGTAGCTTCCAGCCCTCTTTCTTTTTTTATAGCGGACTCCTTCTAATGAAGGAAGGGGCTTCTCTTTCATTTTTGAAGAACGATGCGTTTGGCCGGTTTTCCTATAATATTAGAATATAAAAAACAGTTTTATCGCACTAACCTTTCATTGATGTATTTTTTCATCGAGATCCAATCCAAAAATCACGATGCCATTTTCTTGTTCCTGAATGGGCTTCTTCCATTTTTTTAGGTTTATGCTCTACTCCGAGTAAGGATCCGCCCGATTTTGATTTGCACATATAGGACAAATGACCCCAATACCACGTCTTTGTTTTTTTTTTTTCATTTTTTCTCAATTTTGCAATTCATTTCTTTTATGTCTTCCGCCAAATATTCGACGTATCCATTATATTTATTATTCGATTGATTAACTGTTTGGGATCAGTGCTATTTAATAATTTCTTTCTAAATAGAATTTTTTATGATATCTATAAGTCCTAATAATAGATATATTACCAATTGGGTTTTTCTAAACGGAGCCTGGATACTTAATTTTATTGGTCCAGCCAAGTCGACCATAAATTATTTGAATTGCTAATATTAATCTGGACACCTCTTCACAAAACGAATCGAATTGCATTTCATTGCACTTCACGTTACAAATTTTTGATGATTCAATCGCTTTTTTTGGGGGCGAAAGAGAGGATATCTCGATCGGGGGAGAGAATGGGGAAATCCCATATGACCCAATATATCTGACAGGGCGCACTATATGTCAATCCAAGTTGGATTTCGCTCTCCGGGAGTTCGAAAAGGAACTTTTGGAACACCAATAGGCATAAACTGAAAGAAAAAAGAATTAAGTACTCTATTTCACTTTGATGTGGAAACGTAATAATGGTTTTATTATTTTAATAATATTAGCTTTATCGTCATATTTTCTACATAGATAGAATAAGTTCATAAAAGAAAGGAAAACAAAGAAAATTTTTACGAATAGGTACTTTGAATGATGACTAAATATGGATGCATGCGCTCTTCGAAAAGGGAATAAACCCCCATTGCGTATTGGTACTTATCGAGTATAGAATAGATCTGCTTCTCTTTTTTCCTATGAACCGAATTGTTCCATTTTTACTAAAAGAATAGAACAAATAGTAACCCTTTTTCCGAGATAATCCACTGAAAAAAAAAGGGGTCCATAGCATAGTTTTTTCAATGCAATAAAGTTACATAGTGTCTATTTTTTGTTGATAAAGGGGTATTACCATGGGTTTGCCTTGGTATCGTGTTCATACTGTCGTATTGAATGATCCCGGTCGTTTGCTTTCTGTTCATATAATGCATACGGCTCTGGTTGCTGGTTGGGCCGGTTCAATGGCTCTATATGAATTAGCAGTTTTTGATCCCTCCGACCCTGTTCTCGATCCAATGTGGAGACAAGGTATGTTCGTTATACCCTTCATGACTCGTTTAGGAATAACCAATTCATGGGGCGGTTGGAATATTACAGGAGGGACGATAACGAATCCGGGGGTTTGGAGTTACGAAGGTGTAGCCGGGGCGCATATTGTGTTCTCTGGCTTGTGCTTCTTGGCAGCTATCTGGCATTGGGTGTATTGGGATCTAGAAATATTTGGTGATGAACGCACAGGAAAACCTTCTTTGGATTTGCCTAAGATCTTTGGAATTCATTTATTTCTCTCAGGAGTGGCTTGCTTTGGCTTTGGCGCATTTCATGTAACAGGATTGTATGGTCCTGGAATATGGGTGTCCGACCCATATGGACTAACTGGAAAGGTACAATCTGTAAATCCCGCGTGGGGTGTGGAAGGGTTTGATCCCTTTGTTCCAGGAGGAATAGCCTCTCATCATATTGCAGCAGGGACATTGGGCATATTAGCAGGCTTATTCCATCTTAGTGTCCGCCCGCCCCAACGTCTATATAAAGGATTACGTATGGGCAATATTGAAACCGTTCTTTCCAGCAGTATCGCTGCTGTCTTTTTTGCAGCTTTTGTTGTTGCTGGAACTATGTGGTATGGTTCAGCAACTACTCCTATCGAATTATTTGGTCCCACCCGTTATCAATGGGATCAGGGATACTTTCAGCAAGAAATATATCGAAGAGTTAGCGCTGGACTAGCCGAAAATCAAAGTTTATCAGAGGCTTGGTCTAAAATTCCTGAAAAATTAACTTTTTATGATTACATCGGAAATAATCCAGCGAAAGGGGGATTATTCAGAGCGGGTTCAATGGATAACGGAGATGGAATAGCTGTCGGGTGGTTAGGACATCCTATCTTTAGAGATAAAGAAGGGCGTGAACTTTTTGTACGTCGCATGCCTACTTTTTTTGAAACATTTCCGGTTGTTTTGGTAGACGGAGATGGAATTGTTAGAGCCGATGTTCCCTTTAGAAGGGCAGAATCGAAGTATAGTGTCGAACAAGTAGGCGTAACCGTTGAGTTCTATGGTGGCGAACTGAACGGAGTGAGTTATAGTGATCCTGCGACTGTGAAAAAATATGCTAGACGTGCCCAATTGGGTGAAATTTTTGAATTAGATCGTGCTACTTTGAAATCCGATGGTGTTTTTCGTAGCAGTCCAAGAGGTTGGTTTACTTTTGGACATGCTTCCTTTGCTCTGCTCTTCTTCTTCGGGCACATTTGGCATGGTGCTAGAACCTTATTCAGAGATGTTTTTGCTGGTATTGACCCAGATTTGGATGCTCAAGTGGAATTTGGAGCATTCCAAAAACTTGGAGATCCAACTACAAGAAGACAAGTAGTCTGATGCAGCATTGCTCTGTTATTTTTCGCTTCTCACTTCTATTTTCTCTTTGTGATTTTACATAGGATACTGAAAAAGTCTGGATTTAAATCTCCGCCCTTTCGCCTTTTCTTTGATTTTTTTTTCTTTAATCGGGGAGATGATCCCCAATAAACAGGTATGGAAGCTATAATTGTAAACCGCGATCAAATTTATGGAAGCATTGGTTTATACATTCCTCTTAGTCTCGACTCTAGGGATCATTTTTTTCGCTATCTTTTTTCGCGAACCACCTAAAGTTCCAACTAAAAAATGAAATGATTTTTCATTATCTGAATTTTTTTCATTATCTGAATTGAAGTAATGAGCCTCCCAATGTTTGGAGGCTCATTACTTCAACTAGTCCCCGTGCTCTTCGAACGGGTCTCGTAGTTGTTGAGAGGGTTGCCCAAAAGCAGTATATAAGGCGTACCCAGTAAAACTTACAAGTAATCCAGATATAGAGATGGCGACTAGGGTTGCTGTTTCCATTATTATATAATTTCAAGACCACAATGGATCTATGATAAGATTGTTTATTTACAACGGAATGGTATACAAAGTCAACAGATCTCAATGAATACAAAATAGGATTTATGGCTGCACAAACTGTTGAGGGTAGTTCTAGATCTGGTCCAAGACGGACGTCTGTAGGGGCTTTATTGAAACCATTGAATTCGGAATATGGTAAAGTAGCTCCTGGATGGGGAACTACTCCTTTGATGGGTGTCGCAATGGCTCTATTTGCGGTATTCCTATCTATTATTTTGGAGATTTATAATTCTTCCGTTTTACTGGACGGAATTTCACTGAATTAGATTTATAAGAACCCTAGCTTTTAAATAAAAATACAAAAAACGATGCATTTAGGCCTCGGCTTTTTATTTTAGCTTATTCTTTTTTTGTAGTTCGACCGCGAAATTTTTGTGTTTCTGTATTTCCGGAATATGAGTGTGTGACTTGTTATAATTGATCCTATTGAGAGTACAGAGAGTGGGTCTGTCGTCTTGATAGAGATGGTTTTACCCCGTCGGATATTCATTCTAGTATCTGGAGCACGGAATATATGAAATAGATCACGAAGTATTTGAACTATGATTCATACTTAATATTCAGACCTCGTGGCCGGATTCCTCAAGTTTTTCCAAAGAAAAAAGTTTTCAATTGAAAGAGTTTTCTTCTTTCAAATTCCCGTTTCTGCTTTGATTTTGCTCAAAGAACAAACTTTTCTTTCTAGTTTTAGTCATTATATCAATTCTACTCGTTGAATAAATGATGATCCAATGGTTCCTACTCAGGGAATCCTTGACTTAGCTTGAAGGTTTTATTGAATCATCGTGGTTCTAGTATGAATTTAAGGTTTCAATTGATTCCTAGGGTCTTAACAAGAAAATTCCTATCAATAATAAAGAAAACAAAAGTAAAGCTACATTACATACAAATTAAAATAACAGATGAAAGAAAAAAATAGGGAAATAGAAGATTCAAGAGGCCTGGAACGATCAACAGAAAGACAAGTGAGCCTACTTGATTTTTTGACATTCTAATTATAACAAAAAAAAAAAGAGCTTTCTTACTTTTACTCTTTCGTATTTTTAGCGAAAATTGAATCAAAAGATTAAGAAGTTTCCAATTTTCTATTCCATACCTCTTTTAACCTGTTTTTTGGTTTTTTTGTTTGAGCTGTACGAGATGAAATTCTCATATACGGTTCTCAGAGGGGGAGTCCCCTTGGTTTACCTATCTCAATAAAGTCTACGATTGGTTCGAAGAGCGTCTCGAGATTCAGGCGATTGCAGATGATATAACTAGTAAATACGTTCCTCCTCATGTCAACATATTTTATTGTCTAGGAGGAATTACGCTTACTTGTTTTTTAGTACAAGTCGCTACAGGGTTTGCTATGACTTTTTACTACCGTCCGACCGTTACGGAGGCTTTTGCTTCTGTTCAATACATAATGACGGAAGCTAACTTTGGTTGGTTAATCCGATCAGTTCATCGATGGTCAGCAAGTATGATGGTCCTAATGATAATCCTGCACGTATTTCGTGTGTATCTCACTGGTGGTTTTAAAAAACCTCGCGAATTAACTTGGGTTACAGGTGTGGTTCTGGCTGTATTGACCGCATCCTTTGGTGTAACAGGTTATTCTTTACCCTGGGACCAAATTGGGTATTGGGCAGTAAAAATAGTAACAGGCGTACCGGAAGCGATTCCGGTAATAGGATCGCCTTTGGTAGAGTTATTACGTGGAAGTGCTAGTGTGGGACAGTCCACTTTGACGCGTTTTTATAGTTTACACACGTTTGTATTACCTCTTCTTACTGCCGTATTTATGTTAATGCATTTCCTAATGATACGTAAGCAGGGTATTTCTGGTCCTTTATAAAGAATATAGAGAGATTTGGAATCAATCATTTTTTTTATTACTTGGGGGAGGAACAATAATATTTCATTGCTACAAATATGGATTATTGACAAAGAATAAGACATGTATTTTGAAATTTCCCCTCAACTCCACAATATTGTATTATTTATTTGACATGAATGAATAGTTG